TGGGAGATATCATTATTGCTGAACCCAACGCTTACATTGCATTTGCGGGTAAAAGAGTAATTGAACAAACATTGAATAAGACAGTACCCGAGGATTCACAAGTGGCTGAATATTTATTCCATAAGGGCTTATTCGATCCAATCGTACCACGTAATCCTTTAAAGGGCGTTCTGAGTGAATTATTTCGGCTACATGCCTTCTTTCCTTTGAATCAAACTTAGATTAAGTAGAGCTGTAGAGTAGAGTCTTCATTTTTAATTTATTAATTAATTTAATAATTAATAAAACGGAATAAATTTTTAAAAATGAAAATTATTAAATTATAAGACAAGAGCACAAAATAACTAATAATATGAATAATAAAAAGGTGTATTATCATACATATATTTCGTGTAGAAACGTGTAGAAGGGTGAATAAGTCCGTTTATTTACATATTTTTTATTTACACATTTTTTTTTATAGGCATTTAGTAAAAAAAAATTATTAAAACATATACTTATATACTCCTTATTTAGGTATATACTCACTTAGGTATACTTAGTATAATATTAGTATAATATAATTATTATATATAAAATATCTTTATAACAATATAAGGTTAAAAAAAAAATTTTAATATAAAACAATAAATAAAAATAACAGGTACAAATATTAAATCGAGGTACCCATTCAATGATAGCTTTCAACAACTTTCCCTCCATTTTTGTGCCTTTAGTAGGCTTAGTATTTCCGGCAATTGCAATGGTTTCTTTATCTCTTCATGTTCAAAAAAACAAGATTTTTTAGATACTATAGGGACAACTCTTATCCATTTTTTTTTTCAAAACTGACTTTGATCATAACACCCATATCTATTTAGTAGAATATGGTATAACATGTGGCTTCTTTCGAGCCTAAGCTCTTATGTATGTGTAAACATGATATATGGGTAAATGAATTCTAACAATTTTCAAATGGATCGGTATCGGGGAGAATTTCGGAAATGGAAAGTCAATATATCTATATGTGGATATCTATAGGAAATCATATGAAAGAGATGTTATTATTTTAGTTTGGATCTAAGCAATTCGATGAATTTTTCTAAAAGGTTCACATCATAGTAGTGCTGGTTGATGAGAGTTACTTCGGAAACAAAAAAAGTAAAATCAAATTTATTTTTGTTATTCTTCCAATTCCAATAAAATGCAACTAGGTCTAGTGAGAGTATGAGTTGGCGATCAGAACGTATATGGATAGAACTTATAGCGGGGTCTCGAAAAATAAGTAATTTCGGTTGGGCCCTTATTCTTTTTTTAGGTTCATTAGGGTTTGTATTGGTTGGAACCTCCAGTTATTTTGGTAGGAATTTTATATCTTTATTTCCTTCTCAGCAAATAAATTTTTTTCCGCAGGGGATCGTGATGTCTTTCTATGGGATCGCGGGTCTTTTTATTAGCTCCTACTTGTGGTGCACAATTTCGTGGAATGTAGGTAGTGGTTATGATCGATTCGATATAAAAGAGGGCATAGTGTGTATTTTTCGTTGGGGATTTCCTGGAAAAAACCGTCGCATATTTCTGCGATTCCTTATGAAAGATATTCAGTCCATCAGAATAGAAAATAAAGAGGGTCTTTTTGCTCGTCGGGTCCTTTATATGGAAATCAGAGGCCAGGGGGCCATTCCCTTGACGCGTACTGATGAGAATTTGACTCCACGAGAAATTGAGCAAAAAGCTGCTGAATTGGCCTATTTCTTGCGCGTACCAATTGAAGTATTTTGAAAAAAGGAACTGAAAAATGAATACTTTGCAAGAGGGAAAAAACTCAAGAACCCTCTTTTTTTTTTCTATACCATAACTTAACGGAAGTTTGTTCTGAACGCCTATTCGAGCCAAAGTAAACGTATACGAAGCAACCCTAAAACGAAATTTTTTGTGTCCATAATTTTTTTTTATTTTAATATTTGATATTTTTTTTAATAGAACGGGAGTTCTTTCGTCTCGAAATCCAACTAATATTAATTTGAAGTGGGCTCTTTCTTATTCTATTTCTGTATTCTTTCTAGATTCAAGGACTAACCTAACCGCTATACTGCATCACAAATAAAAACCTCGCAATAGATTAATGGGCTCGATGACTTGGGATATAACTTATGCTTGATAGAAATATTAGTATCATATAGAGTCGACGCATGGGGTGAGTTCATTTAAACTTCAAAAATTCACAGACGAAAAATGGCAAAAAAGAAAGTATTCATTTCCCTTCTATATCTTGCATTTATAGTATTTTTGCCTTGGTGGATCTCTCTCTCATTTAAAAAAAGTCTGGAATCTTGGATTACTAATTGGTGGAATATTAGGCAATCCGAAATTTTTTTGAATGATATTCAAGAAAAGAGTATTCTAAAAAAATTCATAGACTTGGAGGAACTCCTTCGTTTGGAGGAAATGATAAAGGAATACCCAGAAACGCATTTACAAAAGCTTCGCGTCGAAATCTACAAAGAAACGACCCAATTGATCAAGATGCACAATGAGGATCGTATCCATACAATTTTACACTTCTCGACAAATATAATCTGTTTCGTTATTCTAAGTGGTTATTCTATTCTAGGTAATGAAGAACTTGTTATTCTTAACTCTTGGATTCAAGAATTCCTATATAACTTAAGCGACACAATAAAAGCTTTTTCTATTCTTTTATTAACTGATTTATGTATAGGATTCCATTCGCCCCACGGTTGGGAATTAATGATTGGCTCTGTCTACAAAGATTTTGGATTTGCTCATAATGATCAAATTATATCCGGTCTTGTTTCTACTTTTCCAGTCATTTTAGATACAATTTTTAAATATTGGATCTTTCGTTATTTAAATCGTGTATCTCCTTCACTTGTAGTGATTTATCATTCAATGAATGACTGAAAAATGATTGAACGACCCAATTATAATATTTGTTACTTTGTCCATAAGCAAAACACTCAAAATTGTACTTATTCTTTCTACCCAGCCAAGGGATCTCTCCAATATTTCAGAAAAATTATTTCAGTAAATAGCAAAATTATAGATAGGGAACTCTACTAGCGACCTACCTAATTTTATTGTAGAAAATTTCGGGATCAATGATTGGACCATGCAAACTAAAAAAACCTTTTCGTCGATAAAGAAAGAGATTACTCGATCCATTTCCCTATCGCTCATGATATATATAATAACTCAGGCACCCATTTCAAATGCCTATCCCATTTTTGCACAGCAAGGTTATGAAAATCCACGAGAAGCAACGGGCCGTATTGTATGTGCCAATTGCCATTTAGCTAATAAACCCGTGGATATCGAGGTTCCACAAGCGGTACTTCCGGATACTGTATTTGAAGCAGTTGTTCGAATTCCCTATGATCTGCAAGTGAAACAAGTTCTTGCTAATGGTAAAAAGGGCGCTTTGAATGTGGGGGCTGTTCTTATTTTACCCGAGGGGTTTGAACTAGCCCCGCCCGATCGTATTTCGCCCGAGATTAAAGAAAAGATAGGAAATCTGTCTTTTCAAAGTTACCGCCCTACTAAAAAAAATATTCTTGTGATAGGTCCTGTTCCTGGTCAGAAATATAGTGAAATCACCTTTCCTATTCTTTCCCCGGACCCCGCTACTAAGAAAGATGTTCACTTCTTAAAATATCCCATATACGTAGGTGGGAACAGAGGAAGGGGTCAGATTTATCCCGACGGGAGCAAGAGTAACAATAATGTTTATAATGCTACAGCAGCAGGTATAGTAAGCAAAATCATACGAAAAGAAAAGGGGGGATACGAAATAACCATAGTGGAGGCATCGGGTGGGCGTCAAGTGGTTGATATTATCCCTCCAGGGCCGGAACTTCTTGTTTCTGAGGGCGAATCCATCAAACTTGATCAACCATTAACGAGTAATCCTAATGTGGGCGGATTTGGTCAGGGGGATGCAGAAGTAGTACTTCAAGATCCATTACGTGTCCAAGGCCTTTTGCTCTTCTTGGCATCTGTTATTTTTGCACAAATCTTTTTGGTTCTTAAAAAGAAACAGTTTGAGAAAGTTCAATTGTCCGAAATGAATTTCTAGATCCGCGAATTTTTCAACATCAAACTCTAAAAAGAAATAAATTGTTGTTGGCAATTATATTATGTAATTGTGTATGATCAAAAAAATTTTGTTTGTTTCTTTTTTCGGATTTCGGGAATTACTTATACTGGTCATGATGTGTATATTGTGAAGAAGACTATTTGATTTTACTTATCTCTTCTTTGTTTTTTCAATCCAAATCGAAGTGATATAGAATGAATCCGTAGTTTTATATTTAAATATTTGAATAGAATAAAAACAAAAGATAAATAAGCGGATAATATAAACCAAAGTATAAATGAAAGGAACAAAGGGTTTAGGGGAGGGGGGGGTTGTGCGTCTCCTAGTCTTTGACACAAGAAAAGGGATTTTCCACAACCCTTTCTTGTGTCGAATTAATAATGATTCTTGATCCTATTCGTCAAAAATTCCTATTCGTGGGTTCCATTTTTTTTTTCGGTTTATCATAACCTTTTTTCGATTTATCATGTTAAGTAGTGGACAAACAAAAATATAGGTAAATTTATTGAACAAATAGAACTTCTTCAATTTCAATGAACTTCTAAAATAGAAAAAAGGAAACTTTGATTAGATTAAGATTAAAGAAAGTAAGGTTCTATTTTATTAGTATAGAAAGGGTTTGCATGATATCTAATCGATATAAATCCATATATAGAACTATATAGAATTGTGAGTCATCCAAAAAACGGAAATCGAGTGATTCCTTCTTTGTTTTCATTTTTTAAAGTATTCGCAGATACTTTGGAGTAAAAGATGTTCTGAATCAATTAATGAAGTGCATTTTTCAAAACATCAATCATAAGAAAATGTGGATTTTTTTGAAACATTTATACAAAAAAAAATATTATGATTATTAAGAACTCAACGGATCCCCCTCGAATCAGACAAGGAAAGAGGGGGTAGG